GTCGGGATAAATCTGGCCCCGTCCCCTGTTCCCACCTACATATATGGGATATTTTAAGAAGTGAACATCTTTCTTACTAGCAGGGTCGGGAGAAAGAATAGGAAAGGTTATTTCACTATATTTCTGACCAGGAATAGGACCTATCACAAGAATATTCTTTTTGGTGGGGCGATAGCTTTGAAAAGATAGATTGCCTATCTTTTCTTTCATCTCGGGAGAAATACGATCGGGAGGGGCTAATTCAAACCCCTCGGGTAAAATAAGGACAGCCCCCACATTCAACCCCCCTTTTTTACCATTAGCAAGAACTTGTTTCAGTTGCATATCATAAGGAATTTGAACAACTGCTTCAAATACAGTATCAGGAAGTACTGTTTGTGGAACCTCAATATCTACGGGCTTATTAGCTAAATGGCAATTAGCACATACAATACGCCCAGTCGCTTCTCTTGGATTTTCATAACCCTGTTGTGCAAAAATGGGATATGCATTTGAAATATATGTCCGAGTGATTATATATATCATGAGCGATACGTAAATGGATCGAGTAATCTGTCCCTTTGTCCAAGAAAAGGTATTTCTAGTTTGCATGGTCCAATCATTGAGCCCAAAATTTCTCCAATAAATTGGGTAGGTTGCTAGTATAGTTCCCTATCCACGATTTTGCTATGTACTGAAATAAGTATGTACTGAAATAAGTTTACTAGAATATAGTAGAAATCCTCTGGAGAAATATAAAGAGTAATTACAATTTTGAACGCTTCGCTTTGTTTATGTACAAAGATTCTATTTTGATTAATATTAGCGGATAATTTTTCAATCATTCATTGAATGATAAATCACTACAAGTGATGGAGATACACGATTTAAATAACGGAAGATCCAATATTTTAAAATTGTATCTAGAATGACTGGAAAAGTGGAAACAAGACCAGATATAATTTGATCGTTATGAGCAAATCCAAAATCTTTGTAGACAGAGCCAAGCATTAGTTCCCAACCATGGGGCGAATGGAATCCGATACACAAATCAGTTAATAAAAGAATAGAAAAAGCTTTTATTGTGTCGCTTAAGTTATATAAGAATTCCTGAACCCAAGAGTTAAGAATAACAAGCTCTTCATTACCCAGAATAGAATAACCACTTAAAATAAGGAAACATATTATATTTGTCGAGAAGTGTAAAATCGTATGGATACGATCCTCATTGTGCATCTTTATCAATTGGATCGTTTCGTTGTGGATTCCTAGACTAAGCTTTTGTAGATGTGTCTCTGGATATTCCTTTATCATTTCGTTCAACAGGAAAAGTTCCTCTAATTCTATGAATTTTTCGAGAATATTCTTTTCTTGAATATCATTCAAAAACATTTTTGATTGCCTAGTATTCCACCAATTTGTAACCCTGGATTCCATACTTTTATTTAAAACTAGAGAGATCCACGAGGGCAAAAATACTATGGATGCAAGATATAGAAGGGGAGTGAATGCTTTCTTTTTTGCCATTTTTTTTTCATCTGTGAATTCTTAATGAACCCACCTCATTTGTCGACTCTATGCGATCTACTATTTCTATCAAGATAGAATAAGAGTCCACTTCGAATTCGAATGAAGAAATAATCAAAAATAGTGTTTTGGTTCCAGATATCTCAATTGGGCAAATTCGTATCAATTGCGTCCTTTTGATAAATGCCCCAAAGAGCCATTTGGAGTTTTGAAGTAATGAATCTTAATATTATTCGTATTTGGAAACGAACTAACTCCCTTATCTATCAAAATATCATTAGAAGAGATTTAATTTTTTAGTTATTTAAGTAAGGAGTCCAAAAGATAAGGATAAAAAGAAAAGTTGGTTGACAAAAGAGAGATAATTCACAAGAAATGACCCATCTATATCTAACCCAATCCAATGTATCAATTCTAAAAATGGGACCTAAAATATAAATTATTTGTACCAAAATTGAATGGTTTGCTATAGGAGATGGATCTAATGGATCTATTAGTTATTTCAATTTGTTACTTGTTTTATTACTGCATTTTCAATTCAGTTCAGTTCAAAATACTTCAATTGGTACACGCAAGAAATAGGCCAATTCGGCAGCTTTTTGTTCAATTTCTCGTGGAGTTAAATTCTCATCAGTACGAGTTAAGGGAATGGTTCCCTGGCCTCGGATATCCATATAAAGGACACGACGGGTAGAAATACCCTCTTTAACTTCTATTCTGATGGACTGAATATCTTTCATAAGGAATCGAAGAAAGATGCGACGATTTTTTCCAGGAAATCCCCAACGAAAAAGACACACAATTCCTTCTTTTCTATCGAATCGATCATAACCACTACCTACATTCCACGAAATTGTGCACCACAAATAGGAGCTAATAAAGAGACCCGCGATGCCATAGAAAGACATCACGATTCCTTGTGGAAAAAAAAGTATTTGCTGAGACGGAAATAAAGATATCAAATTTCTACCAAGATAACTGGAAGTTCCAACCAATAAGAATCCCAATGAACCTAAAAAAAGGATAAAGGCCCAGCCAAAATTACTTGTTTTTCGAGATCCCGTTATAAGTTCTATCCATATATGTTCTGATCGCCACCTCATACTAGATCCAGTTGCATTTTATTGGAATTGAGAGAATAACCAAAATAAATTGGACTTTACTCTTTTTTTGTTTCCGAAGTAACTCTCATCAACTAGCACTATTCCAATGTGAACCTTTAGACGTAATTCATCAAATCGGCTAGATTAGCATCCCCTTTATATGATCCCCTATAGATATGATATCTACATCCATTTAGATACATTTACTTTTCATTTAAGACATCCACCGATCCTGAGCTATTTTGAAATAGCTATAATAATTTTAACCATATATCATGTTTCCGCATGCATACGAGCTCTTTCATTTAATTTATGTTCTATGTTCGGAGGAAGCCACATCTTATATTCTTAATATGATATTCTACAAAGTGGATATCATGTTATGATACATGTCTAAGTCTTGAAAAAAGCCGGATTTAAAAAATCTTGTTTCTTTGAACATGAAGAAATAAAGAAACCATTGCAATTGCCGGAAATACTAGGCCCACTAAAGGCACGAAAATAGAGGGTAAGTTGAGAGTTGTCATAGAATGGGTACCTCGATTTAATATTTGTACCTGTTATTCTTATATTATATATTTTAAAATGAGTTATTAATTATAATTCGTATATAATTATACTATAAGTGAGTATATATAATAATTGAGTATATAATAAGTGCAAGGAATATAGAATGGAATATATGTATGATAATCCATTTATTTCGTATGCTTTTTTGATTATTTTATTCTTATCTTCTAATTTGAATTTAATAAAATTTAATAAAGAGTTTCTTACAAATTCCCGTTAGAATGCGATCCAACAGAGATTATTAGTAATAATGAAAATTCTTGGGAGATATAGAAAGAGGCAAGACTCTATCTATCTATTTGAATTATATTATATATACATATATATACATACGGAACATTAAGGTTAAATTAGTTTTATTTGCCTTGCCTAATATAATGTCACAAAAATCAGAATTAACCCTTTCATCTTGTTGATAGAAGTTTTCTAATTACTAATCAGTATAAGTAATATGGGTAAAAAAGATCTCGAAAACAACATAACGAATTTTCTGCAACTTTAGAAAACCCAATCCTTCTCATTTTTACTTTGATTCTGATAAACTAACTACTTGTTAGCCACAAAAAAATAATTGAATTTAGAGCTCTACTTGATTGAATTTTGATTATAAAGGAAAGAAGGTGTGGAGCTGAAATAACTCATCGAGAACGCCTTTTAAAAGATTACGTGGTACGATTGAATCGAATAAGCCCTTATGGAATAAATATTCAGCCGCTTGTGAACCTTCAGGTACTGTCTTATTCAATGTTTGTTCAATTACTCGTTTACCCGCAAATGCAATGTAGGCATTGGGTTCGGCAATAATGATATCCCCCAACATACCAAAACTAGCTGTCACCCCACCAGTAGTAGGGGATGTAAGGATTGATACATAGAATAACTTTTTATTTGATTGATAATCATATAAAGCAGAAGCTATTTTAGCCATTTGCATCAAGCTCAAACTTCCTTCTTGCATGCGTGCTCCTCCAGAAGCACATACTAGAATAAGAGGTAGAAATTTATTGGTAGCATACTCGAGCAAACGGGTGATTTTCTCTCCTACTACAGATCCCATACTACCCCCCATAAATTGAAAATCCATAACCCCAATTGCTATAGGAATACCATTTAGTTGACCTGTGCCTGTTTGAACAGCCTCAGTTAATCCTGTCTTTCTTTGATAAGAATCAATACGCTCTTTATAAGGTTCCTCCTCCGAATGAAATTCAATGGGATCTAGAGAGACCATGTCTTCATCCAGAGGATCCCAAGTACCGGGATCAACCGAAAGTTCGATTCTATCCGAACTACTCATTTTCAAATGATATCCACATTGTTCACAAATATGCATTTTTGACTTCAAAAATTTCTTATAATTTAATCCATAACAATTTTCGCATTGAACCCATAAATGCCTGTATTTTTGAGTTACCTCAAGATCATTAGAACTTTTAGTTAACTCACTACCATTCGGGGTAGTTCTTATAGAAGAATTCTTGTTTTCACTACGATTGAAACTTTCATCACAAATATAACTAAAAATGTAGCTGTTACCAGAATTATCACTACCACTTAAAATGTAACTATCAATATGGATTTGAGAACGAAGATAACTGTCAATGCAACTATTAATATGATTATTCCAACTATATTGAGTATCGTACATGTAACGATCAGAGTGTGGATCGTCACCCTTGGATACATTATTCCGATAACTAGAATTCCGATAACCATAAAAAGAACTTTCTACTTCACTCAGAAAAGAATGATCATTATCAATCTCAAAAATATGATTTTCAATATCAAAATATATGGAATAACTGTCCCCATTACTATCCT